CTGCGCTACCCAGCGCTACACCTTGTCTCCCCTACCCCTCTTCTGGTTATGCCATTACCAGTCGCGGCCCCGGGCCTATAGCCCCTGACCTAATAAGATAAGAACGATTATCCTGTTGACCAAACAAGGACCAGCTTACTTACTTCTCGAGCGAGAGTTCCACGATCCCGACCAGCAACTTGTTGGGTAGATAGAGGTGGTGAAATCTAACCTTTGCATCGATGTTTGGCAGGGCGGAATCAAATTCTTTCTTGAGGTACCTGAAAACCCGTCTGCTTCAACCCTTATACAAACAAATAGGGGGGGTATGATGAAAAGCTCTCACCAGGATTGTGTTTCCAGGTCGATTGAATCTTCATTTCCCTCTTTGTGATAGCTGAGAAGCGTTCTAAATACTTTTTTTCAAGGAGGGCAAAAGATTGAATTAAATACCTGGGGAGAGATAAGTACCATTCCATAGCTTGATCAGTAAGGCTCCTTGGGAATAGTCTGATCATAAGACTATCATCATGAGCCACTTCAGCACATTAGGCTATAGGGCATAAAAGGATTTCACGTGCGTAAGGGGATTCCCCTTTTCGCTATGTAGGTTCAACTACCTTTTGATGTGGGCCCTCTCATTCCTTCAAAATCTAAAGATCATAGGGTGAGGACCTGAATCCTCTTAATGCTTCGAGCCCCTCTATCTATGAAGCTCTTGAAGCCTTTGTAGCTGTTTCTGGCCTTACTAAAACAAAAGCACCAAGTGGATTTTGAAAGAAAGGTTGTTGGCAAAAGCCTGAGTTAGGTGTGACAGGTATTCGGTTGCCACCAGCTCTTAAGCACACCCCCGAAAAATGGTAGGGGCATTGACCATTTACACTAATAGGGATCGAAAGACTTCCAGTTTCGTGAACGGGTCCATAACTTTCTCATGGATCTAATTTGGATGAATACACGGGAAGCCTATTGATAGGGGACCTCATTTGGCATTGTACGGCTTCCTTAATTGCACTAGCGCACTCAGGTGAGCAGCAAGCCGTTGGTTGAACCAATAGGGGCTTTGGCAGAAGGTACCACCAGATACCCAATCCCAGCAGAAGACATGCTAGTAGGACGAATCGGCTGTCTTTGACGTAGGCGAAGGCCATTGCCTCTGATAAGCCGAATGCCCTTGTACGACTACTTTGTCTTGTGGCGTCCGCTAATCCAATAACGCGATCCGGGGATCTAAGTAGGGTTGCTTTGTTGCCTCTATTTTGATCTATTGCCAAAGCAAAAATGGAAACTGGCTGATCTTGTTGAAAAGGGCAAGCGGTTTCCATAAGGAGAATGGTTTTTTTTTTTTTGACAAGAAAAGAACTTCATTAAATACTAGCCCGAAGGGGGGCCGTGAAGCCCGTCATTACACAAAATGTTAAGTAGAGAGGATGGGGGTCGTCAGACCCAATCCAGTGGACACATCCCCTGACGAGTATGCTAAGCGACCCAATCGGCCGCTCTATTCGCATTTCTAGAAATACACAAAAAGATAAAGACGGAAGGGAGGTCTTGAGAGACTTGATGTCATCCACCAAGGAGAGAGACCTCCAATCAGAGACCGGTGTGAGCGAAGTAATGGAATGAAAGAGTGAACTGCAATCAGTCTCAATGGTGCCCGAAACAATGCCCGAAGATAAGCATAATAGAAGGGCATTCCTAATACCAAAAGCCTCAGCCATGAAAGTGGAAGAAGCATTGACAGTAAAGCTCGAGCCATCCACGAGACAACCTTGATGATTCCTAACAACAATAGCCACCCCAGCCTTTGAAGATTGAGATACAAATGAAGCATCCACATTGATTTTGAGGTCTCCTTCTTGTGGTCGTTGCCAGACAAGAGGGAGAGGAGCGAAAGCAAGACTTGATGAAGGAGTGATCATCGGAGAGAAAGAATCACAAAATTCACGAACAGCTCCCATAATTTTCTGAATGATAGCGAGAGGAAATAATCGTCTTCTGTGATAGCACTCCTCGTGGGTGATAAGAAAGGCTCTAGCCATCTCGAGAAGGAGGTCAGAGTCCTTTTATCCAGCTTAAGTGCCAAAGGGAGGCCAAACCATATGCTTAGTGTCCAATCGCATCCCAAAATGGCATGTTCAACAGTTTCCTCGAGAGAATTACAAACCGGGCATATATTAGTCCTGCTGCATTTCCTGCGAAACAAAGCAGAAAAAACGGGTAAGAAATTTTGACACGCTTTCCAAAGGGGACCATAAAGCCTTCCAAAAAAGCTCAGGCACCCTGTGTGAAGACTCTGGGGGGATAAAATCGCCATCGCAGCTGAGTGGGCCAAGGAGTAAGCTGATTTCACACTAAAACAACCTGTCTTGGTATGCCTCCAAATATGCTTTTCGGGTAAATTGGTGGATGGAATTGGGATGTTATGAATTGCATTGTCCTCTTCCTGGGTAATCCAAGGCTTGATTCGTGATGTATCCCATGAGAGACTGGTCTCATTGATAAGATCTTTAACCCTTGTAACCTCCGAAGAAGATGGGATGGGCGATGCAAGCTTGTTGCTGGGGAGATCTGGAATCCAGGCGTCATTTCTGATATCACCGTCCATCCCATTCCCTATCTTCCAAATCAGCCCTTGTAATAGTGTATCTCTACCTGCAAGGATACTTGACCATGCCCAAGAAGAGTTCCCTCGTTTTTGAGCGCTCAGGAAATCCTCGTCTCTAAAATACCTCGCTTTAAGGACCCGTACCCAAAGTGCATTGGGGTTGTTAATAATTCGCCATCCTTGCTTAGCTAAGAGGGCCTTATTCATATCAACAAGGCTACGGAAACCGAGCACCCCTAATGACTTGCTTGTTGAAAGCTTTTGCCATGATGCCCAATGTATGCCTCGTTCACCTTTTTGATTACCCCACCAAAACTTAGCAATAGATTTTTCAATATCTTCGCAGGGAAAAAGGAAACAAGACATAGGATAGATTGGAATGGCAGAAGCGACGGCTTTGATCAAGGTCTCTTTCCCGGCTTGGTTGAGTAATTTTCCTTTCCATCCCTCAATAATAGAGTCAAGCTGTCTTAATGCTTTACAAAGTTGAGCGCCTCTTTCTTAGACCGTCCCCAATGCGTTGGGAGTCCAAGATACTTGCCTACTTCCCCCTGATTAACAATATTTAGCTCGAGACAAGCAAAATGAGAGAAAGAAGCATCAGTACTTCTAGAAAATAAAAGACATGACTTAGAACAGTTAACAAGTTGCCCCGAAGCATAACAAAAGGAAAAAAAGATATTCTTGAAGTTTAAGATATTACTCTGCTCAGCTTTCAAAAAGAACAAGGAATCATCCGCAAAGAAAAGATGAGTAATCTCAGGAGCACCCGAACCAGGACGAATAACACGAATGAGACCAAGCTGATTGTACTTAAGAATAGCCCTACTAAAAGCATCCATGGCAATGATAAAAAGGTAATGGGAGAGGGGGTCACCTTGCCTAATGCCTCTAGAGGCGTTAACACTACCGACCACTTTGCCAGACAACAGGAGTTTCTAATTGACAGTAGAGACACACTCCATAATTAAATTAACCCATAACGCGCAAAAACCCAGCTTAAGAAAAATACCTTCAAGGAAATCCCATTCAATACGATCATACGCCTTGTTTATATCAAGCTTTATAGCCATAAGACCATTCTTACCATTTCTCTTATTTTTAATAAAATGAAACATTTCATGTGCAATGAGAGAATTATCGGCAATATTTCGCCCTTCAATAAAAGCTGATTGGTTATCAGAAATAATATAATCAAGGATAACTTTTAACCGCAATGATTTTGAAAATGAAAGTGCAAAGGCTAATGGGGCTCCCCTATCAATAGGCTTACCTCGGTAGGATTACTATTCTTTGGAACGAGTACAATAGCAGTCGAATTGAACTGATCAATGCCTTTACCTGACTCAAAAAGGATTTTGCAAAGGAAAAAACACTTTTACCAACTTTAGACCGGAAAAAATACCTGGATAACCATCCGTTTCTGGTGCCTTTAGTGGAGCCAATTGGAAAGCAACATGTTTAATTCATAAGGAGAATGGTTGGAGTTCTACTTTTTGAGCGAGATCCGTCTTTCCAAGTTTTCATTTTTGTTAATTTCTTTTAGCTTTCCAATCGGGTGGATCCATTATCGCGATAGATGACTACCGGAAATCAAATCCCTGCCTTGATCGTTTTCGGAAAGCGCATTCTCCTTTTTGCTTCTTGAGGGCCGGATTTCTTCTTGTCAATTTCAACCCGCACTAAGAACTTCAGGTTTTTTTTCCGCCAAATGCACATTTTTTCGGGTTCATCCGCTCAAACACTGTCTTGAAATCAGACAAATGCCCCGAAAGACTTCACACCTACATCGTCAATATACACCACCTCTACGATGTTAACAATAAAGTAATTCCAGATGAGGTTCATTGCTCGCTGGTAGGTAACTGACGCGTTATTCAGACCGAAGGGCATCACCTGCCAGCGGAATAATCCGTCCAACAGCACAAACAAAATACAACAAACAAAGCAACGGCCTAAAAGAAAGAGATAGGGTTTTTGCCTCGTCCTCTTTGGAGATGAAAATCAGGTTTGGTTCCAACGTCCATGAATGACAGAATTGATTTTCCCAGCTGCCCTATCTAGTAAGCCACTAAAAGATCAGCGATTGGCATTGGGTTCTCGTCTTTTGTTGAGGAAAAATACAAAAAAGATAAGGATCTAATGCGAACCTTGACGCCTTACCGTAATAAATAGGGGGCGGGGACGCGGAACCGGAAAGATGCAACGAGGAAACCTCTTCAAATCCATCTACAGGCGAAAGCCGTGCAAAAACGTAAGAGGATACTGCAGCTTTCTCGTAACGGTAGAAAGAGGAAAGGCTAAGCGAAAAAGGTTAAGATTGCTTAATGAGTTATGGCCACTAGTCATTCGGATTTCTCCTTACTCATGTAAGTATTCTCACTGGGCATTTAGCTAGCCTATATCTCCGCTT